AATCATTATCGACAGACATTGGTCCTTTCTTGACCTCTATCAGTGAATTAGCTAGGAAATCAACAACTGGTTTTAGTCTTAATTTTAAAAAACTTGTTTTAATATCCGAACAAAGAAGATTTGATTCAGAAAATAAAACAAAATGTTTGAAATTTCTATTCGATGTAATTACAACTGATCCAAATAATCAAACAATTCAAAATAAATCTATTGGAATAGAAGAAATTGGTAAAAGGATTCCTCGACGATCATACAAATTGATCAATTCTTTTGAAGAGCGGGAGGAGGAAAATGAGGAAGAATCAACAGAAAATCATGGGATTCGTTCAAGAAAAGCCAAACGTGTGGTAATTTATACTGATAAGGCGGATCCGGATCAGAATACCAATACTGATACTAGTACCAGTACTAATAGTGATCAAGCAGAAGAGTTGGCTTTGGTACGTTACTCGCAACAATCAGATTTTCGTCGGGATATAGTAAAAGGATCCATGCGCGCTCAAAGACGTAAAATAGTTACTTGGGAAATGTTTCAAGCGAATGTGCATTCCCTGCTTTTTTTGGACAGAATAGACAAAACTTTTTTTTTTTTTTTTGATATTTCCCGAACAATGAATCTAATTTTTAGAAATTGGATAGATACAGGACCGAAATTCAAAACTTCGGATTCTGAGGAGGAAGAGGCAAAAGAAAAGGCAAAAAAAATTGCAGATAAAAAAAACGAGAATGAAAGGATAGCAATAGCAGAAACTTGGGATACTATTATATTTGCTCAAGCAATAAGAGGTACTATGTTAGTAACCCAATCGATTCTTAGAAAATACATCATATTGCCTTCATTGATAATAGTTAAAAACCTCGGCCGTATGTTCTTATTTCAATTCCCCGAGTGGTACGAGGATTTGAAGGAGTGGAATAGAGAAATGCATGTTAAATGCACCTATAATGGCGTTCAATTATCAGAAACAGAATTTCCGAAAAACTGGTTAACAGATGGTATTCAGATAAAAATCCTATTTCCTTTCTGTCTGAAACCTTGGCGCAAATCCAAACTACGATCCCATCATAGAGATCCAATCCAAAAGAAAGGGAAAACTGAAAATTTTTGTTTTTTAACAATCTGGGGAAGGGAAACCGAACTACCTTTTGGTTCTGCCCGACAACAACCTTCCTTTTTTGAACCTATTTATAATGAATTCGAAAAAAAAAAGAGAAAAGTGAAAAAAAAAAATTTTCTAGTTCTAAGAGTTTTCAAAGAAAAAATAAAACAGTTTATAAAGGTCTCAAAAGAAAAAACAAGATGGATTATCAAAACGGTTCTATTTTTAAAAAGAATAATAAAAGAGTTTGCAAACGTAAATCCAATTTTATTATTTGTATTGAAGAAAGTATATGAACCGAATGAAAATGGAAAAGATTCCATAATCATAAGCAGTAATAAAATTGTTCCTGAATCGACCATTCGAATTAGATTCATGAATTGGGCAAATTATTCACTGACAGAAAAAAAAAAGAAAGATCTGTCCGATAGAACAACCCTAATCAGAAATCAAATAGAAAGGGGTGCAAAAGACAAAAGAAAAATATTTCTAACTCCGGATATAAATATTAATCCTAACGATACAAGTTGTGATGATAAAAAATCGGAATCGCAGAAACATATTTGGCAGATATCAAAAAGAAGAAGTAACAGATTCATATTCATACGCAAATGGCACTATTTTTTTACATTTTTCAACGAAAGAATATACATACATATCTTTCTATGTACTGTTAATGTTTCTAGAGTCAATGTACAACTTTTCCTTGAATCAACAAAAAAGATTATCGATAAATACATTCACAATGATGAAAAAAATAAAGAAGGGATTGATGAAACAAATCAAAAAAAAATTAACTTTATTTCGACTATAAAAAAGTATCTTTCTAATATTAGTAATAATAAATCAAAGATTTCTGGTGACCTATATTCCTTTTCACAAGCATCTGTATTTTACAAATTATCACAAATCCAAGCTATTAATAAGAAGTATCATTTGAGATCTCTACTTCAATATCGCGAAGCATATCTTATTCTTAAGGATAGAATCAGGAATTTTTTTGGAACACGAAGAATATTAGATTCCAAATCAAGGCATAAAAAACTTCCGAATTCTGGAATGAATGAATGGAAAAACTGGTTAAGGGGTCATTATCAATACAATTTATCTCAGGCTAGGTGGTCTAAATTAGTACCGCAAAAATGGCGAACTAGGGTCAATCGGCGTCGTACGATTCAAAATAAAGACTCAAAAAAGAATTCATATGAAAAAGCCCAATTCATTCATTACGAGAAAAAAAATGATTATGAAGTGAATTCATTGACGAGCAAAAAAGCAAAATTAAAAAAAAACTACAGATATGATCTTTTTTCATATAAATATATTAATTATGGGGATAGGAAAGACTCATATATTTATCCATCCTCATTACAAGTAAACGAGGACCGAGAGATTCCATATAATTACAACACACCTAAAATTGAACCATTTTATGTACTGGGGGATATATCTATTAGTGATTATCTAGGAGAAGAGTATATTATTGGTACGGGTAAAAGTACGGATAGAAAATATTTGGAGTGGAAAATTTTCGATTTATTTCTTAGAAAGAATATCGATATTGAGTCCTGGACCGATACGGATACCGGGACCAACATTAATAAAATGACTAAGACCGAGACTGATTATTATCAAATGATTGATAAGAAAGATCTTTTCTATCTCACGATTCATCAAGAAATCAACCCACCCAATCAAAAAAAAAACTTTTTTTTGATGGGAATGAATAAAGAAATGCTATATCGTCCCATATTAAATACGAAATCTTGGTTCTTCTCAGAATTTGTGCCACTTTATGATGCATATAAGATCAAACCGTGGATTATACCAATCAAATTACTTCTTTTCATTTTTAATGGAAATGAAAACATTAGTGAAAACAAAAACATTAATGGAAATCAAAAAAAGGATCTTCGTATATCATCTAATCAAAAAGAATATCTTGAATTAAAGAATCGAAATCAAGAAGAAAAAGAACAGCTCGGCCACGGAAATATTGGCTCAGACGTACGAAAACGACAAAAAGATTTTGAAAAGGATTACACGGAATCAGACATTCAAAAACGTGAAAAGAAAGGACAACCCGAGAGTAACAAGAAAGCAAAACTAGAGTTATTCCTGAAAAAAGATTTGCTTTTTCAATTGAGATGGGATGATCCTTTGAATCACAGAATTTTCAATAATGTTAAGATATATTGTTTCCTGCTTAGACTAATAAATGCAAAGGAAATTGCTATATCCTCTATTCAAGGAGGAGAAATGCACCTGGATGTAATGTTAATTCAGACGAATCTAACTCTTCCAGAATTGATAAAAAAGGGAATATTAATTCTCGAACCAGTACGTCTGTCTATAAAATGGGATAGACAATTTATTATGTATCAAACCATAGGTATCTCATTGGTCCATAATAATAAATGCCAAACTAATGGAAAATATCGAGAAAAAGGATATGTTGATGAGAATTATTTCAATGGATCCATTGTACAACATAAAAAGATGCTTGTGAATAGAGACGAAAATCATTATGATTTGCTTGTTCCTGAAAATATTCTATCCCCTAGGCGTCGTAGAGAATTGAGAATTCTAATTTGTTTCAATTCCGGAAATAGGAATGTTATGGATAGAAATCCGGTATTTTTCAATGACAACAATGTAAGGAACTGGGGGCAATTTTTGGATGAGGACAAGCATATTGATACAGATATAAATAAATTCATTCAATTCAAATTGTTTCTTTGGCCCAATTATCGATTAGAGGATTTAGCTTGTATGAATCGCTACTGGTTTGATACCAATAATGGCAGCCGTTTCAGTATGTCAAGGATACATATGTATCCACGATTCGGAATTAGTTGATGGTTGGTACATTTCCTATATATCAGGTGTCGGGTCTGGTATATGAATGTACACACACGCTGTGTTACATTCTAATACATGATACCGATTCAATAACGTCTCAATTGGATTGAATCTAGAAATGATTCGGCAGAATCTTCTTAGGTCAAAAGAATTTTCTTTTGTGGGTACAGAAATTGCCCTTCTATCGAATCAAATTACAAATTGTACTTACAATTCATTTGAATTTAATTTTGATTTGATTTGATAGAATAAAGTAATATATGAATAAATCCAGATTATTGGGTGTATCAGATCAAAATAACTGACATTATTATTATTCCTGATTGGTAAAATCCATATCTGTGGAAAAAAAAAGAGAGAGAAATTTTATTTTTATGGTTATGGTCAAAAATTCATTCATCTCAGTTATTCCGAAAGAAGAAAAAAACAAAGGGTCTGTTGAATTTCAAGTAATCAGTTTCACCAATAAGATACAGAGACTTACTTCACATTTTGAATTGCACAGAAAGGATTATTTATCTCAGATAGGTTTGCGGAAAATTCTGGGAAAACGTCAACGACTGCTGGCTTATTTGTCAAAGAAAAATAGAGTGCGTTATAAAAAATTAATCGATCAATTAGATATTCGGGAACCAAAAACTCGTTAATTTGAAAATTATTTGAATTCTTTGGTTTATTAGATCTTGAATTTTGATGAACCTCATTTATTTCGTTTTCGGCAATTCATAGAATAATGGATCGGAGAAGAAAACATATGAATGTACCGGCTACAAGAAAAGACCTCATGATAGTTAATATGGGTCCTCACCACCCATCAATGCATGGTGTTCTTCGACTTATCGTTACTCTAGATGGTGAAGATGTTATTGACTGCGAACCCGTATTGGGTTATTTACACAGAGGGATGGAAAAAATTGCGGAAAACCGAACAATTATACAATATCTTCCTTATGTAACACGTTGGGATTATTTAGCTACTATGTTCACAGAGGCAATAACGGTAAATGCACCAGAACAATTAGGAAATATTCAAGTACCCAAAAGAGCCAGCTATATCAGAGTAATTATGCTGGAGCTGAGTCGTATAGCTTCTCATTTATTATGGCTTGGACCTTTTATGGCAGATATCGGTTCACAGACTCCCTTCTTCTATATTTTCAGAGAAAGGGAATTGCTATATGACCTATTCGAAGCTGCCACAGGTATGCGAATGATGCATAATTATTTCCGTATCGGGGGAGTCGCTGCTGATCTACCTCATGGCTGGATAGATAAATGTTTGGATTTCTGCGATTATTCTTTAACAGGAATTGTTGAATATCAAAAGCTTATTACGCAAAATCCCATTTTTTTGGAACGAGTTGAAGGGGTGGGCATTATTGGTGGGGAGGAAGCAATAAATTGGGGTTTATCGGGACCAATGCTACGAGCTTCCGGAATCCAATGGGATCTTCGTAAAGTTGATCATTATGAGTGTTACGATGAATTCGATTGGGAAGTCCAGTGGCAAAAAGAAGGAGACTCATTAGCTCGTTATTTAGTACGAATCAATGAAATGACGGAATCCATAAAAATTATTCAACAGGCTCTAGAAGGAATTCCGGGGGGGCCCTATGAGAACTTAGAAGTTCGACGCTTTGATAGAGCAAGTGATTCCGAATGGAATGGTTTTGAATATCGATTCATTAGTAAAAAGCCTTCTCCCACTTTTGAATTGTCGAAACAAGAACTTTATGCAAGAGTAGAAGCCCCAAAGGGAGAATTGGGAATTTTTCTGATAGGGGATAATAGTGTTTTTCCTTGGAGATGGAAAATTCGTCCACCTGGTTTCATCAATTTGCAAATTCTTCCTCAGCTAGTTAAAAGGATGAAATTGGCTGATATCATGACGATACTAGGTAGTATAGATATCATTATGGGAGAAGTTGATCGTTGAAATGATAATTGATACGACAGAAGTACAAGCTATCAATTCTTTTTCCAGATCGGAATCCTTAAAAGAGGTCTATGACCTCTTATGGCTGCTTGTCCCTATTTTTACTCCTGTATCGGGAATCACAATAGGCGTACTCGTGATTGTGTGGTTAGAAAGAGAAATATCTGCAGGGATACAACAACGTATCGGGCCTGAATATGCCGGCCCCTTGGGAATTCTTCAAGCTCTAGCAGATGGGACCAAACTACTTTTGAAAGAGGATCTTCTCCCATCTAGAGGAGATGTTCGTTTATTCAGTATGGGGCCATCTATAGCGGTCATATCAATTCTACTAAGCTATTTAGTAATTCCTTTTGGCTATCGCCTTGTTCTAGCCGATCTCAGTATAGGCGTTTTTTTATGGATCGCTATTTCCAGTATTGCTCCTATTGGACTTCTTATGTCAGGATATGGATCGAATAATAAATATTCCTTTTCAGGTGGTCTACGAGCTGCTGCTCAATCTATTAGTTATGAAATACCATTAACTCCGTGTGTGTTATCAATATCTCTACGTGTGATTCGTTGGAACATGAACCTTTACCCCTTTCCTGGAAATAAAGGAAAGGGGTTGGATGTGTTGAATAGATACCTTTCTCTTTTTATTCATCATTCGGGTCGATGAGTTAAACCAGATAGTTATATGAGTGAAACAAAACAGCTTATGAATTTGCAGTAAGAAGATTGATTCTCATTCCCTATGTACGAGAGTAAAGTGGAAGTAAACATAAGCGGTCGAAACTGTTTACCCCAAGATTGGTTGATTAGTCATCATGACTTGAAGCGGGTGCAAAAGATCAACTGTATGGAGTTTCTACTATTGTATTGTATGTTGTTGTATGTTGTATGTATTACCATATCGGGGATCAATCAAAAATGAGTGGACGGTTAGGAACACGAAGGTACACAAAGGATTAGTGATGAAGATAATGTAAGGTATCCAAAGGGATATTTCTGCATAACATAAAAGGAATCATAATGAGGGCTTTAAGTTCGTAGAAATGATCAAGCAGTACTTCCTCACGATTCCGATCCAGAGTATGCTTCTATCCACTGATTAAATAAATGACTGTCGAGAACGAAGTAATCCTTTGATTTTATTTTTTAGAAACCCCCCTTCTGAGTGAGAAAGAAGAACAGGAACGAAAGAAATGGAATGCAATAGGAAAACTGAATAATAAGAGATCTTTGTTTATTCTTTCTTTCCTCAATCCTATCCATATTCATACGGATAGAATTCTTATAATGATTTATCAACTATAACTCATGAATTAGTGTCTAATTATTTTTCGTACGAAAAGTATGGGTCGAAATATCTATTGAAACAACGAGTATTTTATTGAAGGATTAAGTTATTACTGAACTAAAAGAATTCTAAGTCTAATTAGAAAATAAAGGATGAGATCAATTCGGAAGCGCTTTTTTTTATTATGGCGGACGGAATTCCATTGGTCTAATTCGGGACTCTTCGATACATTGTTACTCTAATCTACACTACAAACATGCCGAGGTAATAATGAACCAGTCCTTAGATTTATTTGTAGCCATCGAGGAGCCGTATGAAGCTGAGGTCTCATGTGCGGTTCTGGAATAGCGATGGGAATAGTGATGTTATCATCGACTATGATTATCTAACAGTTCAAGTACAGTTGATATAGTTGAGGCACAGTCAAAATATGGGTTTTGGGGGTGGAATCTGTGGCGTCAACCTATAGGGTTTATAGTTTTTCTAATTTCTTCCCTAGCGGAATGTGAAAGATTACCTTTTGATTTACCAGAAGCAGAGGAGGAATTAGTAGCAGGTTATCAAACCGAATATTCAGGTATTAAATCTGGTTTATTTTACGTTGCTTCTTACCTAAATCTACTAGTTTCTTCATTATTTGTAACAGTTCTTTACTTGGGCGGGTGGAATTTCTCTATTCCGTACATATTCATTTCTGAACCTTTTGGAATAAATAAAACAGGGGGAGTCTTTGGAATGACAGTTGGTATCCTTATTACATTAGCTAAAGCTTATTTGTTCCTGTTCATTCCTATCACAACAAGATGGACTTTACCTAGGATGAGAATGGACCAGCTATTAAACCTTGGGTGGAAATTTCTTTTACCTATTTCTCTAGGTAATCTATTATTAACAACTTCTTCCCAACTCGTTTCGCTATAACAAAATATGATATTCTAGATTCATAACCTATCTAGAGCAAGAGAAAGAAACATCAAACTATTCATGGATATCCACGATATGTTCCCTACGGTGACTGGGTTCATGAATTATGGTCAACAGACAATACGAGCTGCAAGGTATATTGGTCAAAGTTTCATGATTACCTTATCTCACGTGAATCGTTTACCTGTGACTATTCAATATCCTTATGAAAAATCGATCACATCGGAGCGTTTTCGTGGTCGAATCCATTTTGAATTTGATAAATGCATTGCTTGTGAAGTATGTGTTCGGGTATGCCCCATAGATCTACCCGTTGTTCATTGGAGATTGGAAACGAATATTAGAAAGAAACGATTGCTTAATTATAGTATTGATTTTGGAATCTGTATATTTTGTGGTAATTGTGTCGAGTATTGTCCAACAAACTGTTTATCAATGACTGAAGAATATGAACTTTCTACTTATGATCGTCACGAATTGAATTATAATCAAATTGCTTTGGGCCGGTTACCAATGTCAGTAATTGGAGATTACACAATTCGAACAATTACGAATTCGACTCCAATCAAAATAATCAGGGGTAAACCTCTTGATTCAAAAACGATTACCAATTACTAAGATTCCGTTTTGATCTAAAGTAAAGGAGTGAGGCTTCTTTCATTTTGCTAGGTCAGTAAATAACTATTGATTGGTGAGAATCAAGGCTTGATTTTGATTTAGAATGGATTCATAGATCTGTGATGATTTCAAAATATACAATTTCGAACTACTCTTTCAGATACAGTAGCGGGATTGATCCAATAACTGTATCCATATAAATCTACACCCCTTTAGGATTCAATTAGGAACGTATCATATACAAGAAAAAAAAAATAAGGTAACCTCTTTTTTCTTGGATCGGTTAGTAAGTTTATGAAATATTTCGATTTATTTATCTCTTTTTTTACACATAATGGATTTACCTGGACCAATACATGATATTCTTTTAGTATTTCTGGGATCAGGTCTTATATTAGGAGGTCTGGGGGTGGTCTTACTTACCAACCCAATTTATTCTGCTTTTTCATTGGGACTGGTTCTTGTTTGTATATCCTTATTCCATATTCCATCTAACTCCTATTTTGTAGCTGCTGCACAGCTCCTTATTTACGTGGGAGCTGTAAATGTTTTAATCCTATTTGCTGTGATGTTCATGAATGGTTCAGAATATTACAACGATTTCTATCTTTGGACCGTTGGGGATGGGGTCACTTCACTGGTTTGTACAAGTATTCTTTTTTCACTAATTACTACTATCTCGGATACGTCGTGGTACGGGATTGTTTGGACTACAAGATCAAATCAGATTATAGAGCAGGACCTAACAAGTAACGTTCAACAAATTGGGATTCATTTATCAACAGATTTTTACCTTCCATTTGAACTCATTTCTATAATTCTTTTAGTTGCTTTGATAGGTGCAATTGCTATGGCCCGGCAGTAAAGTAATTAAGTAATAAATACTTAGATCCAAAATAAAATAAATAAAGTCTTGTTTTGTTCTATGTTATCACATCCATTTTCCTTCAGTTCCATTTTCATATTCTATTGTTCATATATGAAATTGAAAGGGGTTTAGTTCGATCCATTACTAATACCTTACTTTGTTTCGTACTTAATTTATATTCTAATCAAATCGGTGAAATTGTTGTTCATATTGAAATGAATCAAGATTGATGAGGGGTTGGTCAATGATGACCGAACATGTACTTATTTTGAGTGCCTATTTATTTTCTATCGGTATTTATGGATTGATCACAAGTCGAAACATGGTTAGAGCACTTATGTGTCTTGAACTTATACTGAATGCGGTTAATATAAATCTCGTAACATTTTCTCATTTGTTTGATAGTC